ATTTCGACAAATTCATACAGAATTTTAAGACAAAAAGTAAACTGTTCCAATTTAATCTCTATCACATTTTAATATCAGAATAGCGGATATAGTCATGATTCAATAGGTCAGGTCCACTTATTTTGGTATTTGTTGATTTCTCATTTTTTTATTCTAAACAATTTGATTGAAATAATTTAAAATAGAAATTCTTTTTTTACTGATTCAAGAAACCACTTATACGATTATTAGTATTTATTCATTATAATATAATGAAGATTAGTTCAACTTTATAATTAAAACTACTATATACTAACTTATATATATAATAAGTTATTATACTTATAGGGTTGCTGACTTTGTCCTTTTAAAAATCAACAAACACTCTATTTCCCGTTTAAATATGATGGCGTTTTTTTGATGAAAAAATCCAAAAGCCCCTTATCGGATTTGAACCGATGACTTACGCCTTACCATGGCGTTACTCTACCACTGAGTTAAAGGGGCCCTTTAATATATATTTATAATAAATTACTATATAAGTCATCATTTCTATATATCGAAAAAGGGAATAGATATAAAAAATATCTATATATAGTACATATATTAAGTTATATATATAATCGAATTCGAATATTAGAACTTAAATATACATTAAGTAGACTGATATCAACTAGTGGTTCGTTTCTAAATGGGATAATGGGTTTTGTTTAACTTAAACCTCTATTTTTCTTTTTTTTTTTTTGTAGATAAAGAAAGTCCTGAACGGATCCTTTAATTTGAGTTTTCTAGTTTATAGATTGAATCTCGAATGGTTTGAATGAATTATTGAAAAAATGAAATGATAAACAATTTTTATGTAATCATGTCAGACGCAAAGATCCCTTGAATCTAAGAATCTAATTATCAATTTTGAATTTAATAATTAATAACAATAATAGATTTTGAATTTAATAATTAATACCAATAATAGATATTAGAGTATATTGACAATTTCAAAAAACTGTTCATACTATGAACATAGTATGATGGCAGTTGGGTATGTATGCCCCCATCGTCTAGCGGTTCAGGACATCTCTCTTTCAAGGAGGCAGCGGGGATTCGACTTCCCCTGGGGGTAGGGTACTATAATATAAAAGGAAGTTGATCATGGATTATCAATAAGCCTAATCAATAAACCTAAAATGGAGTTGATTCTTCCTGGGTCGATGCCCGAGCGGTTAATGGGGACGGACTGTAAATTCGTTGGCAATATGTCTACGCTGGTTCAAATCCAGCTCGGCCCAAAACCCCTCTCACCCACTCTGAGATGAAGATTTTTGTCCTTCCGAAACGGCCGATACGTGGAATATATAAAAGAGTCAAAATGTCTGTTTGTGATTTGTTTGTTCTAGTCATTTTTATTTGTTCCGGGAAATAGTTGATCCAGATAATAATCTCGATTCATATTATGTGATAATTTGAAAAGAAAAAAAAAGTATAAAGTAAAGTATAAGGAAAAAAGGAAAACCCGTTTTCTTTAGTTTTAGTGAAAGAATTTTTCACCATTTTTTTTGACATGAAGAAAATTGACTAGTAATTCCTGTTGTTCTCATTCAAGTACATATTCATGCAGATATCAATATATCATATCACTTATCACTCCCTTCTCGTTTACAACACAAACATTCGAACTATAAATGGTTTGAATCTAATTATAAAAAAAGAGATTGTCTACCTTAATTCCTTGGGATTGTAGTTCAATTGGTTAGAGCACCGCCCTGTCAAGGCGGAAGCTGCGGGTTCGAGCCCCGTCAGTCCCGACGGATCCAACAACCAATAAAAGAAAGGGTAAATAACTATATTTTTTTAGACCCTCCATAAAGGCCATTTTTTTTTCTAAATGAAAATCTTCATTTTCATATAAAATTGTTTAGTAATAATTCAATTTCCACTTGAATTAAAGTTCCAGCAAAAACCGAAAAATAAAAATTAAGGAATTTGATACAATATTCTATTTTTTGTCCCAGTACTCGTCTTTTTAATACTTTTTTTTTATTCTTACAAGATAAAAAAAAGAAAAAAAGTATTAAAAAGAAAGGTATTTTATAACTTCACCCCTTATCTTTTTTTGTCCGTTTTTCATCCATTTTTTTCTTTTTTTTTTTTTTTGTTTTTTTGTAACTAATGGAAGTGTAAAAAAAGAAAAGTGGTCAGATGAGACTTCGTTCGATGATTTATTGTACAAGGAAAACTTTAGTTTATGGTAAAAAAAAAAAGAATGATATCTTGATTAGATCACGAATTCTATAATATATATCTGCATTTATATTTATTTTTGATTCAGTATAGATAAAAGATTCGCCTATGTTATACTATCCAATTTGCAACGGCGAATTGATATGATAGTTAAGGTATTGTTATTCATGATATAAATTCATGATATTAATCCGATTCAATTGAATTTACAGGTTTAATTTTGATCATCTCTATGGGATTAAATCCCGAGTTATTGCGAACTTAAAAAACGATGAAATTATGGAAGTAAATATTCTTGCATTTATTGCTACTGCGCTATTCATTCTAGTTCCTACTGCTTTTCTACTTATCATTTATGTAAAAACGGTCAGCCAAAATGATTAGTTTGAATGAAACTTGACTTCTTAGTTCTTTATCAATGATTTTAAAATAGAATTATAAGGGTATTGCAATTGCGTTTCTTAGCTGAAAAATGAGCAGGCTAGAATCATCAGTATTCGATGCTATTTGATAGCAGTATGGTAGAAAGAAATAGATTTCTTTCTACCATACTTTTTCGATTTTTTTTATTTATTTAGTATTAGATAGATTTTTCTTTTTTTTTGTCGTTTAGAAAGTTGGACTATACTAAAGATACAGACTTAATATTAATAATTAAGATATTTAATATTGACTAATTTATAATGCACTCGTTATGTACATATTGATCTTAATTCTATTGTTTTGCTCCAGCTATTTGATCGATTTGTATTCAGTCTGATCAATCCGAAATAATCCAAAGGCAACTCTTACTTTCATTTTACAGTTCCAATTATTAGATTTCGAATTTTTTTTTTCAAAAAAGAAACATAATAAAAGTATCTGTAAAAATACTTTCGGGAGTGATCTCTAAAACAATTGATACGGTTTGATTCCTCAACCAAAAACAAAATGAGTTAAAATTAGCTACGTTAACTAGTATTTCTAGAGTCCACTTCTTCCCCATACTACAAGTGAAAGAGAAAATGTAAAGACTACCATTAAAGCAGCCCAAGCGAGACTTACAATATCCATGTGAATTATGTCCCCTATTTCTATGAATATGAAGGAATTATTCCATTATTGTTTACTAATAATAGTGAAATCAATGGTACATAGTCAAAAAAGTGTCGGACTCTTTTTAAATTTAATGAACTAATCCAAGAAATTCACATATATATAACATATAAAAAATTACCCCATGATTTTAAATAGGCTATTCCACCGGTTAATGAAAAGAAGGTTTATCAATCCAACCTTAATTGAATACCTGAGTACTAAGGGATTCTTTTTAGTTTGTATACAAACTATATCCCTTATCCCTTCTGCAATTATTAACTACTACTTAGTTAGTATATTACCCCGCACCCAATTGGCTCCAATAGGAATGTAAAGTAAGGGCTCTCAAAACTTATACTCCTATTGCTTGCTACTTACTCAAAAATCTCCTTGAATTTTGAATTATAGATACAAAGATTTACAGCGCACTAAATGCTTCGAATCAGTATCAAGAGACCCTTGCCTTTAATCGGGCTGGGGAATAATTCAGTGAGTTATATATAGGTTATAGAAGGCGATAAGGGATTAGTCTATTTCCCTTTTTTAAGAATCAGGCGGCACCCGGATTTGAACTGGGGAATAAAGGATTTGCAGTCCTCCGCCTTACCACTCGGCCATGCCGCCAAAAAAATAGATGCAAATAGTATCTTTTGGGGTGGATTAATGCACTTTTTTATTGTAGTACTTGAACAAACAAAGACTTCCAGTCACAAAAGTCAAAAATCATAAGAAATTGGAACCATTAACTATTTGCGAATTCATGAACGGATCTTAGATTCTGACTTCAAAGCATGTTTCCCTAATGACATAAGAAAATCCAAATGATAACTAATCATTATTATTGCGTCTTTTCACAAAACTCTTTATTTCTATTTTCTTTTTCTCAATTTTAATTATAACACCAATTATGACTATATGTAAACCCCGGAACCATAACAGAAATTACACAGACAATTTCTTATATACGATATATAGATATCAAGGCACGTATTAAAATTTATTATTTACTAACTAAAACTCGCTTTACTTTACAATACAAGCGGCTATTACAAATTCTAATAACTGTTACTAAAATATATCTTTTCTACGCAAATAGGTTAAAAAAAAAAACCAAAAGGCATTAAGTAATAAAAAAACTCTATCAATTTTTCTTATTATTCTTATCTCGGTGAAGGGATCAAATCCTACGATCTGTTTCTTTTTGAGTATCCAATCGAAGTAATTAATTGGAGTAATTAATATTATAATATAATAATGGTAGAAAGGGAACCTAAATATATCTAATTAATCAGCCTAATTCTTTTTTAAAAAATGTTTTATCAACCTCTTTCCTCTTATATCTGTTGTAAATTCAGTATTTAGTATGAGTAGTTCATTTTCTGTATTCTGTATTTCATACGTTCCATATATGTGGCATTTTTTAATCAAATTTTATGTGATTTAGTAAACAGAATATAAATTCCATCAGAGCTAGATCGATCGATATGATTCAATAACGAATGATCAAAAACTGGGATGTTTAAACAAATGAGGGGTTGGGGTCAAATGTTACGAGAGGGAAATGAGCTGATGTCTACAATACCCGGGTTTAATCAGATCCAATTTGAAGGATTTTGTCGGTTCATTGATCAGGGCTTACCGGAAGAACTTTATAAGTTTCCAAAAATTGAAGATATAGATCAAGAAATTGCATTTCAATTATTTGTCGAAACCCATCAATTGGTAGAACCAGTGATAAAAGAAAAGGATGCTGTGTATAAATCACTTACATATTCTTCTGAATTATATGTATCCGCAGGATTAATTTGGAAAACCGGCAGGGAGATGCAAGAACAAACCATTTTTATTGGAAACATTCCTCTAATGAATTCCCTGGGAACATTTATCGTAAATGGAATATACAGAATTGTGATCAATCAAATATTGCAAAGCCCCGGTATTTATTATCGGTCGGACTTGGACCATAATGGAATTTCAGTCTATACCGGCACCATAATATCAGATTGGGGAGGAAGATCAGAATTAGAGATTGATAGAAAAGCAAGGATATGGGCTCGTGTGAGTAGGAAACAGAAAATATCTATTCTAGTTCTATCATCAGCTATGGGTTCGAATCTAAAAGAAATTCTGGATAATGTTTGTTACCCGGAAATTTTCTTGTCTTTTTTGAATGATAAAGAGAAAAAAATTTTTGGGTCAAAGGAAAATGCCATTTTGGAGTTTTATCAACAGTTTGCTTGTGTAGGGGGGGACCCGGTATTTTCGGAATCTTTATGTAAAGAATTACAAAAAAAATTCTTTCAACAAAAATGCGAATTAGGAAGGATTGGTCGACGAAATATGAACCGTCGACTGAATCTTGATATACCCCCCAAAAATACGTTTTTGTTACCGCGTGATATATTGGCAGCTACGGATCATTTGATTGGAATGAAATTTGGAATGGGTACACTTGATGATATGAATCATTTGAAAAATAAACGTATTCGCTCTGTAGCAGATCTTTTACAAGATCAATTTGGATTGGCTCTGGTTCGTTTAGAAAATGTGATTCGAGGAACGATATGTGGAGCAATTCGGCATAAATTAATACCGACTCCTCAGAATTTGGTAACTTCAACTCCACTAACAACGACTTATGAATCTTTTTTTGGGTTACATCCATTATCTCAAGTTTTGGATCGAACTAATCCATTGACACAAATTGTTCATGGACGAAAATTGAGTTATTTGGGACCTGGAGGATTGACAGGGCGAACGGCTAGTTTTCGGATACGAGATATCCATCCTAGTCACTACGGGCGTATTTGCCCAATTGACACGTCTGAAGGCATTAATGTTGGACTTATTGGATCCTTAGCAATTCATGCAAGAATTGGTCGTTTGGGATCTCTAGAAAGTCCTTTTTATAAAATTTCAGAGAGATCCACAAGGGTACAGATGCTTTTTTTATCACCAAGTAGGGATGAATACTATATGGTATCCACGGGAAATTCTTTGGCCCTGAATCAAGGTATTCAGGAAGAACAGGTTGTTCCGGCTCGATACCGTCAAGAATTCCTGACTATTGCGTGGGAACAGGTGCATCTTCGAAGTATTTTTCCTTTCCAATATTTTTCTATTGGAGCTTCCCTCATTCCTTTTATCGAGCACAACGACGCAAATCGAGCTTTAATGAGTTCTAATATGCAACGTCAAGCAGTTCCGCTTTCTCAGTCCGAGAAATGCATTGTTGGAACCGGGTTGGAACGCCAAGCGGCCCTGGATTCGGGGGTTCTCGCTATAGCCGAACATGAGGGAAAGATCATTTATACCGATACGGATAAGATCGTTTTATCTAGTAATGGGGATACTCAAAGCATTCCATTAGTTATGTATCAACGTTCCAACAAAAATACTTGTTTGCACCAAAAACCCCGGATTCCGCGGAGTAAATGCATTAAAAAGGGACAACTTTTAGCAGATGGTGCCGCTACAGTTGGGGGCGAACTAGCTTTGGGAAAAAACGTATTAGTGGCTTATATGCCGTGGGAAGGTTACAATTTTGAAGATGCGGTACTCATTAGTGAGCGTCTTGCATATGAAGATATTTATACTTCTTTTCACATCCGGAAATATGAAATTCAGACTTATGTGACAAGTCAAGGACCCGAAAGGGTCACTAGTGAAATACCGCATTTAGAAACCCATTTACTCCGCAATTTAGACAAAAATGGAATTGCGAGGTTGGGATCATGGGTAGAAACAGGTGATATTTTGGTAGGTAAATTAACACCCCAGATGGCAAAAGAGTCTTCGTATGCCCCCGAGGATCGATTATTACGAGCCATACTTGGTATTCAGGTATCCACATCAAAAGAAACTTGTCTAAAACTCCCTATAGGGGGTCGGGGTAGAGTTATTGATGTGAGGTGGATCCAGAAAAAAGGGGGCTCTAGTTATAATCCAGAAACAATTCATGTATATATTTTACAGAAACGTAAAATAAAAGTTGGCGATAAAGTAGCTGGAAGACATGGAAATAAAGGTATCATTTCCAAAATTTTGCCTAGACAAGATATGCCTTATTTGCAAGACGGAAGGCCTGTTGATATGGTCTTTAACCCCCTAGGAGTACCTTCACGAATGAATGTAGGACAGATATTTGAATGTTCGCTCGGGTTAGCGGGAGGTCTGCTAGATAGACATTATCGAATAGCACCTTTT